TATGCATAAAAGTATTTGCCCCAAGGAAAAATCCCAGAATTCCGTCTATTTTCTGGGTTTGGAAAAGTGCGGATTTTCAAGAAAGGGAATCTTATGATATGTTAGGAATCTCTTATGATAATCATCCGCGTCTGAAACGTATTTTAATGCCCGAAAGTTGGATAGGATGGCCTTTGCGTAAAGATTATATCGCCCCCAATTTTTATGAAATACAAGATGCTCACTAAATAATAACTAAATGATAAAAATAAGAAAGTAATCCGCACTTCTACAACCCCAGATATTCCTTGAATATCTATACATTCTCTTATAGATTAGACAAAGTAATTGAAGTTAAACCAGACAGAATAATTGAGGTGTCATTCATATCTTATTATAGATGGGATAAATAACAAAATTCTTTAATAAGACAGGATTCATTGAGATTCTCAAATTTGAACGATACTTATTTCGGATGAGCCAAGCCAATAGGATGAACTGAAAAAGTTCTGCATCATTAACTATGTAAGATGCACATCAACATCAATTATATATCTGGCTACGAAAAAGAAAAAGTACGATCAAAGAAATGAAGAAAATAGAAATACCAAAGAAAATACAAAAAAATGGGCCGGATTCTATTTGTAATGTATCTGAGATGAATTTTGACTATTCCCACCTCTGAACTCCCCTAGATTAAACTTTTTGGTCTTTCAACCAACTAATTTAACCATTTGAATATTATTGAAATATGAACATTCTTTTTGGACCGCAGAAAAAAGCGAAACAAAATCGAATCATTCATTTACATACTTTAACTTTATATACATAGAATATACATCCTATTCTTTATTCATCTAGAAAGAGCATATCTCTAGACACCTAGATAAATATGTATGATGATCTAGACCACTAATCAATATGTATCTATTCCCAAAATTCATTTTAATGAATTTTGGGAATAGATACTCATACAAATGAATCATGTGCCGGGAACCAGATTTGAACTGGTGACACGAGGATTTTCAGTCCTCTGCTCTACCAGCTGAGCTATCCCGACCATTCTTGACGCATCATCCTAATTTTATGAAATTACTGGAGTCTATGTCAATGAGTCTATGTCAACTAAATAAAAAAAAAGACGAAAAAAAATAAGACTTTGTCAGTTTCAGTAGTAGTAATAATTATGTATTGTTAATTATTCATATGAATATGAAGATTCCTTGCTCAAAGATAAGATGTTCATTTGTACGTTTATCATTATCATATAAAAACAAAATTATACGTGTGTCATATATTCAACTACAAATTCCAACAAGACTTGTGATTATGATAAGAAAAATAAAAATTCCACTCGGATCCTTTTTTGAAAGAATAGACTGAATAAGACACATAACGAATTTTAACGAATCCTAAAAAGAGGATATATATAGGATAAATAATTAGAGAATTAAATGGGCTTTTGGGGATAGAGGGACTTGAACCCTCACGATTTCTAAAGTCGACGGATTTTCCTCTTACTAAAAATTTCATTGGTGTCGGTATTGACATGTAGAATGGGACTCTATCTTTATTCTCGTCTGATTAATCAGTTCTTCAAAAGATCCATCAGACTATGATGGAGTGAATGATTTGATCAATGAATATTCCATTTTTTTTTCAACTTGTAATTGATTTGATTCACATCTTTCATTTATGATAGAAATATTTACAAATAGAAGTTTGGAGTCTTCATTAATCAATTGAAATAGTATTTCAGTACATATATATATATAAACATATATATATGTTTATCCTTTATTCCTTCCTTTCTGGAATTTTGATAGAAGGATTCCTTTCCTACTACGTAAGGAAATGTCGTCAACTCCATTTTTTAGAACAGCTTCCATTGAGTCTCTGCACCTATCCTTTTTTGATTCTCGCTTTCTGAACTTTTCTTTGTTTTCGGAAAGCAGGATTTGGCTCAGGATTGCCCATTGTTAATTCCAGGGTTTCTCTGAATTTGAAAGTTTTCACTTGGTAAGTTTCCATACCAAGGCTCAATCCAATTAAGTCCGTAGCGTCTACCAATTTCGCCATATCCCCCTTTTTTCTTTGAGATTGGGATCTCATTAGGATGTTTTTTTCATTCATATTATGAGAATTATGTCGGAACTGTTGAATTTATTAGATACCTATTCCCATATTGAAAAAAGTTTCCTTCTATCCTTCTATTTGTTTGATTGATTTTCTTTCATCTATATCGGATACCCATATTTGGTCGAATCAGAAATGATTCTATTATCTCTGTATTCGCAATTCAATATACACAAATATATACCACATATATATCTATTTTATATGCCCCTCCTTCTATCATTTTTTGATACAATTTGGAATACTCGAACGTTCGATTCTTTTTTTTTTATTTTTTTCCTTAGAGCGCACAGATCCAGACCCTATAATAACAAAACTAAAATCAAAAATCCATTTATTATTTTAGAATTCAACATTCATTTAGGAATTCGATATTTCTATCGAA